TATATATTTTGATATTGAAAATCATATTTTTGAAATTACCAATGATCATCCTTTTTGTAGTGAACTAGAAAGTTCTTTTTATCGGAATTCTAGTTATCTGAATAATGGATCTAAGAGTAAGAATCCCGACCACGATCGTTACATGGATGATACTCAGTATACTTGGAATAATCACATTAATAGTTGCATTGACAGTTATCTTCAGTCCCAAATCTGTATTGATAGTTACATTTTAAGTGGTAGTGACAATTCCAGTAACAATTACATTTCTAGTTCCATTTGTGGTAAAAGTGGAAATAGTAGTCAAAACGAGGATACCAGAACGAGTGATCAAACTAGACCAGAAAGTTCTACTAATCTGGGTCAACAATACCGGCATTTGTGGGTTCAATGCGAAAATTGTTATGGATTAAATTATAAGAAATTTTTTAAATCAAAAATGCATCTTTGTGAACAATGTGGATATCATTTGAAAATGAGCAGTTCAGATAGAATCGAACTTTTGATCGATCCGGGCACTTGGGAGCCTATGGATGAAGACATGGTCTCTCTGGATCCCATTGAATTTCATTCGGAGGAGGAGCCTTATAAAAATCGTATCGATTCTTATCAAAGAAAGACAGGATTAACCGAGGCTGTTCAAACAGGCAGAGGGCAACTAAACGGTATTACCGTAGCAATTGGGGTTATGGATTTTCAGTTTATGGGGGGTAGTATGGGATCCGTAGTCGGGGAGAAAATTACCCGTTTGATTGAATACGCTACTAAAGAAGTTCTACCTCTTATTATAGTGTGTGCTTCCGGAGGGGCACGCATGCAAGAAGGAAGTTTGAGCTTGATGCAAATGGCTAAAATATCTTCTGCTTTATATGATTATCAATCAAATAAAAAGTTATTCTATGTACCAATTCTTACATCTCCTACTACCGGTGGGGTGACAGCTAGTTTTGGTATGTTGGGGGATATCATTATTGCCGAACCCAATGCCTACATTGCCTTTGCGGGTAAAAGAGTAATTGAACAAACATTGAATAAAACAGTACCCGAGGGTTCACAAGCGGCTGAGTATTTATTCCAGAAGGGCTTATTCGATCTAATCGTACCACGTAATCCTTTAAAAAGCGTTCTGAGTGAGTTATTTCAACTCCACACTTTCTTTCCTTTGAATCAAAATTAGAACATAAAGTTCAATTATTTTGAGCAAACAAGTAATTAGTTTATCAGAATCCAAGTCAAAATCAGACGAATGGGGTTTTCTTTGTTGACATAAGATCTGATTATATAAAGAATCAAAAGTCACAGAAAATCCGCCCCTTTTTCTATATTCCTGATTATTGATCAAGAAGCCTCTATTAACAAGATAAAAGATGAAATTCTTATTTTCGTGAAATTAGGCAAATCAAAAAAATCTACTTTTCTCGTGATATATAATGAAAATCTATAAAATATAGAATTTTTGATTTTTCTATATCTTACGATAATCCTATTTTGACTAAGAATCCCTGCTGGATGGGATTCTAACAAACCCTTCAATATATTCAATATTGAATATAAATAGAATCTAATTCTAAATATAATCTAATTAATTTTTAATAAACTTTTTGCTTAGTAAATGAAATTCGAAGACAAGAGCAAAAAATGAAGAAAATAATATCTCATCCATATCCTTTCAAATCTTTCATGTAGAAAGATGAAAAACTACATTATATACTCACTTAGATAGATACTTAGATTTATACTTAATAGATATTAAGTAATAATAAGAATTCCAATTTAGAATTATCAAATTATAATAAGATATCTTTATATATAATAAGATATCTTTATATTATAAATATAAAATATAAATAATAATAACAGGTACAAATAGTAAATCGAGGTACCCATTCTATGACAACTTTTAACTTTCCCTCTGTTTTGGTGCCTTTAGTAGGCCTAGTATTTCCGGCAATCGCAATAGCTTCTTTATTTCTTCATGTTCAAAAAAACAAGATTGTTTAGAGCCGATGGCACAAAATCTCATCTATTTTTTTTTTTCAAAACTGACGTTTGTATCATAACACAGATATCCATTTAGCAAAATATGGTATAAGCGGCTTCCGCCGAAAAACTCTTATGTCTCCAGAAAATACTATAGGGGTCAATGGATTCTAGCTATTTTCAAATAGACCCGAATCGACGGATAGCTGAACTGTAAAGTTGGCCTATCTATTTGGCTATCTTTAGTGAGATCATACGAAGGGTATGTTATTAGTTTAGATCTAACGAATTTAATGAATTACTCCTAAAGGGTCACATCAAACTAGTGCTAGTTGATGCGAGTTACTTCGGAAACAAAAGGACTAAAGTCAAATTCATTTGGGGTATTCTCTCAATTCCAAAAAAATCAACTGGATCAAGTATGAGTTGTCGATCAGAACATATATGGATAGAACCTATAACGGGGGCTCGAAAAACAAGTAATTTCTGCTGGGCTGTTATCCTTTTTTTAGGTTCATTAGGATTCTTGTTAGTTGGAACCTCGAGTTATCTTGGTAGAAATTTGATATCTTTATTTCCGTCTCAGGAAATCGTTTTTTTTCCACAAGGAATTGTGATGTCTTTCTATGGGATCGCGGGTCTTTTTATTAGCTCCTATTTGTGGTGCACAATTTCGTGGAATGTAGGTAGTGGTTATGATCGATTTGATAGAAAAGACGGAATAGTGTGTATCTTTCGTTGGGGATTTCCTGGAAAAAATCGTCGGGTCTTCCTCCAATTTCTTATAAAAGATATTCAGTCCGTAAGAATAGAAGTTAAAGAAGGTATTTATGCTCGTCGTGTCCTTTATATGGATATCAGAGGCCAGGGAGCCATTCCATTGACTCGTACTGATGAGAATTTTACTCCACGGGAAATGGAACAAAAAGCTGCTGAATTGGCCTATTTCTTGCGTGTACCAATTGAAGTATTTTAAGAAATGAGCCGAGAAATGAATGCTTTCTCAGGAGGAGGGTAAAAAAGCAAGAATCCTCTTTTTTCATAACATAACTTAATTGAGGTTTCTTCAGAACATTCATTCGAGTCAAAGCAGATATATATGAACAAGTAGAAAAAAACTCTTTTGGGGATCTTTTATATGTATCGAAATATACACAACTCAATTAAATAAATCAATAAAAAAATAAGAACTAAATCGAAATATCTCATAATCAACTATTTAGAAATAAGGAAATTCCCCCCTTTTTTACTTGTTGGAATTGAGACTTTAGAGATCATATCTTATAATTTTTTCGAAGCTTCTTTTTATACTTTTTGTGCTCCTTAATGACCAAAAAATTGAATCTCTTATAATGATAACTAGCAAATTTCTGTCGTTTTTTGCCGCTCATTTTTCACAATATTCTTCAGAAAATTCCCTCAATTATTCTATCCCTGACTACTCATAGTAAGTTAAATTTTTTCGAAATATTAGAGATTTTGATATAATGATAGAAAGGAGTTCTTTCGTCTCAAAATCTGAATAATATTCATATTCATTATTTCAATTTTTCCGGGGATTCATCGAAAGGAGATATGTGCTTCGAATTTGACCAATTGAGATATAGGGAAACAATATTTTTTGATTATTTATTCATTCCAATTTTTCGTCTATTTCTTTATTTTTTTCTAGATTCGTAGGTTCGATAACTTGTAATAGAACTGATGCCCGAGAGAAATATTAGATTACATAGGGTCGACGAATGAGATGGGTTCATTAACAATTCAGAGATGAAAAAATGGAAAAAAAGAAAGCATTCACTCCTCTTTTATATCTTGCATCTATAGTATTTTTGCCCTGGTGGATTTCTCTCTCATTTCAAAAAAGTATGGAATCCTGGGTTACTTATTGGTGGAATACTAGGCAATCCGAGCCTTTTTTGAATGATATTGAAGAAAAGAGTATTCTAGAAAAATTCATAGAATTAGAGGAACTCCTCTTCTTAGAGGAAATGATTAAGGAATACTCGGAGACACATCTACAAAACCTTCGTATAGGAATTCACAAAGAAACAATCCAATTAATCAAGATACACAACGAGGGTCGTATTCATACGATTTTGCACTTCTCGACAAATATAATCTGTTTCATTATTCTAAGTGGTTATTCTCTTTTGGGTAATAAAGAACTTGTTATTCTTAACTCTTGGGCTCAGGAATTCCTATATAACTTAAGTGACACAATCAAAGCTTTTTCTCTTCTTTTATTAACTGATTTATGTATCGGATTTCATTCGCCCCATGGTTGGGAACTGATGATTGGCTTTGTCTACAAGGATTTTGGATTTGTTCATAATGAGCAAATTATATCTGGCCTTGTTTCCACTTTTCCAGTCATTCTAGATACAATTTTCAAATATTGGATTTTCCGTTATTTAAATCGCGTATCTCCGTCACTTGTAGTGATTTATCATTCAATGAATGACTGAAAAATTATCTACCTAATCCAATTAGAATGTTTCTTACTTTGCAGTTGTACATAAGCAAAGCATTGAAAATCGTACTTACTCTTTATCTTTCTACCCATCCCAGAGATTCATCCTATATCCTATATATGAATCCAGTCAAATTATTCCAGTAAATAACAGAATCGTGGATAGGAAACTCCATTAGTGACCTACCCCAATTTATTGTAGAAATTTTCGGGATCAATGGTTGGACCATGCAAACTAGAAATACTTTTTCTTGGATAAAGGAACAGATTACTCGATCTATTTCCGTATCGCTCATGATATATATCATAACTCGTGCATCCAGTTCAAATGCATATCCCATTTTTGCACAGAAGGGCTATGAAAATCCACGAGAAGCGACTGGACGTATTGTATGCGCCAATTGCCATTTAGCTAATAAACCGGTGGATATTGAGGTTCCGCAAACGGTACTTCCCGATACTGTATTTGAAGCAGTTGTTCGAATTCCTTATGATATGCAACTGAAACAAGTTCTTGCTAATGGTAAAAAGGGGGCTTTAAATGTGG